TTAAGGAAACACTATTTTAGATACAAATCCAGGAATATTTAGTGAATTCACAGTCGATAGTTAATGGTTCCATTTTTTTTTTCGGAAAGATATTAAGGAAAAAGGAATTCAAGATAAAAGTAATAAAAGTCTAAAAAAAGGGGGAATATTTTAATCTATTTTGTATCAGTTTGGCGGCATGGCCGAGTGGTAAGGCGGGGGACTGCAAATCCTTTTTCCCCAGTTCAAATCCGGGTGTCGCCTGATCAACACAAGACTAAAAAATCCCTAGTCTCTTCTACTGATATAACTCAACGAATTATTCTCCAGGGGGGGGCGGCTTTTGATACTTCTTTGATTCTAAACATCTGTAAAGGGCTGTAAATCCTTGCGCCAAGGATTCACCAAAAGAAAAGATTAGAGTGATCGGTAAGTCTTGATAGCCCTTCCACTACTACTGTAGTGTCTACTAACTAGGCCTTGAATTAGATTGGCACTTTTTTTTATATAAAAAAATAAATTCTTTTCTATTCAGTAACCTTAGTCCTAGTCAAGACTAGACTAGTTTACGATTGTTTAAAAGACAGAAACAGAATCGGGAGAGGGTAAGGATTAGATCAAATGGGGAATGGGGGTCTGTGATTGTGATGGATAGCGATCCGTCTTGATTCCCTATTTTTATGCCTTTTATTTAGTTTTATTTAGGAAGGGCGAAAAAATAAACACTGGATATTTTATTATCTTACATGTTCTATTAGTAACATCCCCTCGATACTTGGAAGGGCATCACTACCTGTTGTTATTTTGCTTGGGCTTAATGTTTCCCGATTCTACTAGAAATCATATTAAGAATAAATGGGTTTAGTGAATTAGTTCATCAATAGTGTTGGTGCAGAACACCCCCCCCCCCTTTTTTTGACTCTGCACCATTGATTCCACTATTATTAGTGAGCAATAATGGAATAATTCCTGCATATTCATAGAGATAGGGGACACAAGTCACATGGATATAGTAAGTCTCGCTTGGGCTGCTTTAATGGTAGTCTTTACATTTTCCCTTTCACTCGTAGTATGGGGAAGAAGTGGACTCTAAGGGTACTACGAAATTGAGTTCGCTTTTTTAACTATCTAATACTAAAAAAAAATAGTATAGTATGGTAGAAAGAAAAGAGTCATATATTTCTTTCTACCATACTATCGGATCTCATAGAATATTGCGGATTCTAGTCCGCTCATTTCATTTAAGACGAAAAAGAAAAAAGGGAATCCTTGCTAAGAACTCCGAAGTCAAGTTTCGTTCAAATTAATTATTTTGACTGACTGTTTTTACATATATGATAAGTAAAAAAGCAGTAGGGACTAGAATGAACAGTGCAGTAGCAATAAATGCAAGAATATTTACTTCCATAATCTCATCTTTCGTTTTTTTTACTTCACAATAACTCGGGATTTAATCCCATAGAGATGATAAACCTTTTGCCTGTAAATTCAATGGGATGAATTACATCTCGATGATAATGATATTGACTCGGCCCAATATCGTGACTAACAATATCTGAGCTAGCAAATCGATTCACCGTCCAGAATTGAATAGTATAACATAGGAAGATCTTTTATCCATAACGAATCTTTCTAATCAAATAAAAAATGCTTTTTTATTTGCATTCTTTTTCTAAAAAAACTATCGCCTTCCGGGTACAAGCATCTGATGAAATATCATCTAACTGCGTTTCCGCTTCCATTGGTTAGAAATACAAACAAAGAATCGAGGGGAAATGGAAAGAAGGACAGAGTGAAGTTCTAAATTCTGCTCCGTTTTTTTTAATGATCTCAAAATTATGCTCCTTATCCCTCTTTCATCGCCCCTTTCATAGAAAAGTAAAAGTTTTTATTGGGTCTGTCGGGACTGACGGGGTTCGAACCCGCAGCTTCCGCCTTGACAGGGCGGTGCTCTGACCAATTGAACTACAATCCCCCAAAAATAAAAATAAGGTGTTATGGATTAATTTAATCCTTTTGTTATTGCCAAAACGATTGAGAATCCATCGTTCAATGAACAAAAAGAGTCTTTTCGGTTCTTTGCTCTTTTCTTTAGACTTACAGATCGTGATATGAATCTAGATTATTAAAAAGATCAGAATTTATGAGAACAAAAAAGAGGGGTATATCTGAAAGTTTTTTTCTTATTCTTTCTATAGCTAGCTATAGGATTATAGAATTTGATCTTGGCTCAGCGAATCCTTGGGCCGAGCTGGATTTGAACCAGCGTAGGCATATTGCCAACGAATTTACAGTCCGTCCCCATTAACCGCTCGGGCATCGACCCCGGACAAATCAATTCTCAATCTATTGATAATCCATGATCAACTTCCTTTCGTATTACCCTACCCCCAGGGGAAGTCGAATCCCCGCTGCCTCCTTGAAAGAGAGATGTCCTGAACCACTAGACGATGGGGGCATGCTTGCCCGAACGCCATCATACTATGCTCATAGTATGAACAGTTTGTTGAAATTGTCAATA